AGTCACCAAAACCCGGGAATTTGAGATCAAAAGCCCTTTTAATACCAGCTTTTCAAGTAATAGCTTAAGATATCATTTTTGGGCATCTAAGAAATAAAGAGCTTTTTGAGTGGCTAAAGGCCGGCTTTTTTGACGTAAAACCATGAGATTTTTCATTAGTAAACAAACCTAGTCATATGCTTAACACATGCAAGTCGGACAGAGGGAGGCCGATACCTAAAGCAGTGTAGCGGATATGTTGGTTTCAGGATTGGAGTTCAGGAGTGGATTTCTTTCGGGATTCGATCCGCCGAGCTGTCAACAGCTAACAACTGCTTTGCTACTACTGGATCACTCTGCCCTCAAACCCCTTCCCTCCCTATGGAGCCAGCCTTCGCTTCGGCATAAGGAGCGAGATCGTTCTCTCTACTCCCCGAAAACGAAGAAAGCCTTTTCCAATAGCAGCCCTACTAGCGGATAGGAAAAATGTTGTTAATAGCCAGAAGAGAGAGATTAGAGTGCCGTCATTCCTGTCAAGATTAAAGGTATATCTTTTTTTCTGCTATCACTTACGTGAATTCGTCGCTCGGTACCTCTCGGAGCGAATAGGAGGTTTGTATGTTAGTTAATAGGTTCAGCCAATGGGGTATGGTCTATAGGCGAAACGACTTTATCTAGGCGGGGGTTGCTGATGGATAAGTAGGATTTTACTACCAATATAAGCATAAGGAGTGCCTCACCTCTTAAGAAAGCCAGCTGCTAAGTCAAGCGCTATTCGTCTCATTCCCCTCTCAGTGGCAAGAGTGAGTAGATAGCAGAAGTTCTTTCATTCATCATTCCTGGGATCTTAGTGAAGCTAGTACCCTAAGTTAACAGCAAAAAATCCTTCTCACTTCACTCCGATTGCCCTAACCTAAGGCAAGTAACTGAACTTCAAGCCTAAGGCAAGTGGGGAATAAAATCACATAAGAATAGGCATAGAATGCTGCTATTGAATGCGCTCTTGGTGGTGAATGAATAAGCAGTCTTGTCCTATCTTTAGTGATGTTCTAAATTGAATCAGCTGCAAATGAGCTATACAGCACGAATGACTTTTCACTTTTAGAGAGTATGAGGGCTGCTATAGGCAATGAGAATGAAGATTTCAGTAAAATAATCGACCATTTTCTTTCGGATCGGTAGACCATTAGTCCATTCCTGATGCTCTAAGATTGGTCCTAACTGCTAGGTTCGATCTTGCATTGCAAGGAGAAAGCATGAAGCAAAGAATCACAAAGTTCTAGAATAGAAAAGGCCAGAGTGAACTATCTATCTGTTACCAAAGAAATGAGGGATTCTACCTACCCCTAACTGGCACTATGAATCCAATCCTGTGAAGGATGTCAGGAGAAGAGGGCTTTACTTAGCGAAAATGAACTCGTAGTCAGAAATAAGATTTTATAGTTTCACTGAACTTCTTTGCATCTCTGTCTCTGCATTTGATGCATGTTTTTGTGCATTCATGTACCTGCTGTAGGGCTTATGCTGCGGAGAATCCTGGATCACTTTTGGTTGAAGTGGAAATGGTTTTATTGCTGTCAAAATTTTGGCTAGCTATATCTTGCATCAGCACCAAAATAAGGGTGCCAGATAGTCTAGCTGGTAAAGTTTTTATGTAGTAATAAAATGGAAGAGGGGTTTGGGAAAGTGAAAGCATAGCCCATGGTAACCCTTTCATTGGATTTATTAAAAAATAAGAAAAGGCATGGGGAATTCTTGAGGTTTTCCTACTAAAAAACGACCTGTTAAGTAACTATGTTAAACTAATATCTACAAGTTAGTTTTCCACTCACAGGTCACATTTTCTTTCTGCTTGCATGGCTGCCTTATTTACCGCTTTTTTCGCTTGCTCCCGACTTTTTTGTTTGCATTGCAGGCTCTAGTGTCTTGTTGAGTTTCTAAGAGTCTGTAGCCACTGTTCTTGAATAGCCAATTCTTTTAAAGAAAAGCAGGCTTGGAGTTAGCGGGCGATGAAGTGCAGTGTATGAACATGTGAGCATGCGTTTGTTAGTAGGAATTATTAGAGAATAAATTCATTCAGCCTTGTATTTCTCCCTGGGGTGCACCGGTCTTATTTGTAAAGAAGAAGGATGGGTCATTCCAACAACTATGTGTTGACTACCGGCAGTTGAACCGCCTCACCACAGTGCGCAAGAAGTGAAAACTTCCGCGCATAGATGACCTTTTTGATCAGTTGCAAGGAGCCCGTGTATTTTCTAAGATTGGTTTACGCGAGGGCTATCATCAGCTGAGGATTAGGAAGGAAGATGTTCCTAAGACAGCTTTACGCACCCGATACAGACATTACGAGTTTTTTTTAGTCTTAGTCATGCCCTTCGTTCGGGGTGACTAATGCTCCCGCGGCCTTTATAGATCTAATGAACAGAGGATTCTACTACCTTACTGGATGGATAAGTTCGTGGTCGTATTCATTGATGACATCCTCGTCTATTCTCGAAATAAGGAGGAGGAGCATTTGAGGGCGGTATTGGGAGACTCTGAGTTGTACGCAAAGCTCGACAAATGTGAATTTTTGCTGTATCGGGTGGTCTTTTTGGGGCATGTGGTGTCAGGAGAGGGAATATATCTTGATCCCCAGAAGGGGGGGGCCGTGCAACATTGGGATCGCCCTACCAATGTCACTGAACTAAGCAGTTTCTTGGTGGGTATTACCGGATATTTTCCGAGTCACTTATTGCAGCCGTTTGACACCTAAAGGGATTCAAATTGAGTGGACAGAGGAGTGTGAGCGGAGTTTCCAAGAGAAGCTGACTTCTGCACTGGTCTTGACTATCCCGTATGGGAGTGAGGGTTTTCTGATTTATAGTTATGCTTCGCACCAGGGGTTGGCCCCTAGTCGTCCTGCGAGAAAGAGCGTTTGGGAGGGACAAGTAGAGCTTGCTTGAGGAACGGTTAATGTAAAACCCTTTGACTTGGGGTAAAGGAAAGGGGTCAAAGCGATCAAAATCGCTAAGGAGCTGACTGGCACGAGCAGTTTTCTAGTTTCAGGTGTAAGTTTGCATAAGCCGCGGTTTGAAAGGTCCCCCGAAAGGGGAATAGGTCATATTGTTTGTCAAAGTCTTTCCCGTCCTCATGTCAAATTGCGTGAAATGCCAGTTTCCCGTGTCAGCCTTTCTTTGGGAGTTAGCGAAGCACCGGGCTTTTTGGCCTTGCCGCAAGTTGTTTAGATTCTCCCTCTATACTATAGGATTAAGTCTATTTTTGGCTTCCCTTCCCGGCTGAGTCTTCAGCCATAAGTCCGAGAGAATTACATACACGGGAAAGGTAGGGGCAATGGGCACAGGGAAAGCACCCCTGACCACCCTCGCGCTCACACCTCACTCTTCTTCCTCGACTGATCCTTAGAGTTCAAAGATTGGGGACTTGAAATGATAGCAGACTGTCTCAACCAACAAGAAAATGAAACCTTAGCCTTGCTCGAATAGGAGGACAGAGAGCGATAGACGGAATCCACATTCAATCGCTTCACCAGACTAAGCGCAAGGGGGATGGGACTCGACCCGGAAAAGGAAACTCAAAGAACAAGAGACTTGACTGCCCTTAAGTATTTGTATACCGGTAAGAAGGCGAGCTACTTCAATGGTTGAACGAAAAAGAATTAGTGTCTGCGGGAGAGGAGAGCAGGGAAAGCTGAAAGTCAAGTAGAGGACAGACTCAGTTCTTACTGAATCAGAGGAATGGAATACGGGCTCTCTTTCCGATTCTTCCCCAGAAGTGGGACTACAAATCCTACTCCTACAATGGGGCTGGGGCGTCAGTACTTCTTTCCTCAGGGGAATAAGTGCCGGATTCTCCTTCATCTACTTCTTTTTCTTTCTAAGATATAGTCTGAGAACTACTACATCGGTTGAACTGCTATGAAGGAAGAACCAGAGCGGGAACTAGCCCAACTGCTGGGGTTCACTGCCCCATATGGAGTTCCTTCTCACACCCGAGAGTAGCTTTCCTTCTTTGTTTAAGGCGGGATAGCGGCACATCTCCATTTCTTCCATCTGCTGGCTTTGTAGTGGCAAACCGTAGCCCGAGGGCTTTCTCTGGAAAAAATGCTATCTCACAACTTCAAGATATATGAATGAGTGCTTTCTTCTTCAAGAAGGTGCCTTAAGAAGAGGAAAGGCGCTTTCGCTTTCATCCTCTAGGTTTTATTCAATGAGAGCGCCCAATGGTTGGTGATAAAGAAAGGAGGGGAAAGAGAGGCCGTTAGGGCCGGCGGGGAATATCTGCTATTCGTACAGGTCGGTCGTCTTATCGCCTTTGGCTGCTCTGTCGTAAACATAGGGTTCCTCAGATAGCAGGTCGCTTGGGACTGCCGTTGGTTTAGTTTAAAATAGTCAACCTTCATTCGGGTCTTGTAGACTACTTTCCTTTCCGGTTGAGGACTCATTCCCGCACCACATCTTTCATCTTCCACTCCCGCGTATAAGAGGCGCCTGGGGACATAGGCTCCTCGAGCTCTGACTTAGTATGCTTTCCATGATTCACAAGACCTTCCTTCTCTTGCCTGTCAATAAGTCAATAAATAGCGTAGATTGAGATTGAATCATTCACTTATTTCATCCTCTCTTTTATCTTATTGAATCAATTCTTATCTTAAGATAGATTTATAGTTTCACGACAGACAAATCTATTCTATAGTGAGAACATACTTTCGCCTCTCCTTACGTCTCTTTATCAATAGTGAAATCTTCACCGGATGACAAGATATATAGAATCTTCCGTCTCATCAAGGACCTCTTTCACATAAGAAAGTGGAGGCAGAATAAGCCGATGCAGATAAGGCAGGAAGCGTGAGGACTTAGAAGTTGGGCTAGGCTAAACCTATGTCCTCCAATCCAACTCGTCCCTGGTCCGATAGTCCAGGCCGCCGGATGTTTGGATGGAATCTACTGGTCTCAACGAGCTACAATAATTGGTTATAGAAAGCCCTTTCGCCCTTGCCCCATATCTCGGGGGTATGCTTGATTCCTAATCTTGGTCACTAAGAAAGTCGCCTACCACCAGTGGCTCCCGCTTTGGGCATAGTTCTACCTATTGAATTGCTTTCAAACCCTCTCTTACTACTTGATTCCCTTTCAAGGTTTAGCTATGCCCTTTCATCTTATGACTTGGTTATCACATTAGTCGGTTCTTTATCATGAACCGATATAACCGGACCACCTAGCAACTTCAACTCACAAATATTTTTCATCTTTCTCCTTAGAGACCAAATGAAGCCGAGTGAATCATTCTCACGATACACCCTTCTCCATTTAACCTCAACTGGTTTAAGATTAAAGAACATTGTGAGAGGCTGCGACAAATCCATTGACAAAACTGCATAATCTTTCACGTAGTTTAGCCAAAGACCTATCCAGGTCTTTACGACTGAACCTTCGCGAACTATCATGCGAGTCTCATTTTTATCCGAAGGGACCTCAGGTTCCTTAGGATAAAAATGATCACACAAGATAGAAAATAGAACTCCTCTTTTTGTAGGAGATAAAGGACGTTTAAAATCCTCTAACCACCACTCAAAGGTGAGATTACACTTATATCCTGGGAAAGTAAATGCAGAATAAAGTTGACCCCAGCTCGTTCCAAAAGTGCTAGGAGTATGGAAACGTGCCATAACATGATACCCGGCGACACGGAATAAGCACTGTACGTTGCAGCGGTACTTACTCTGTATCGCGCGAAGACCAGATAAGCTTCTGGCTTGTACTAGTGCTGACAGTGATATAGGAGATAAATCCTTATAACCATCAACATAGTAACGTTTAGCAAACTCAAAGCATCCATGAGCTGATTCTAAGGACTTAAACTTAGAAATCTTAACTCCTAGAATGTCTAAGATGGTCTTATATCTGGCGGCCACTGCCTTATTAGAAATGACTATATCGTCACCTAATAATGCATAGCCGCGAAATGGCGCAGAGATGCCTTCCTTCATTGCCGAATACCACACAATAACATGGTGTGACAATGAGAAGAGACTCCAGGATAGATAATAGCCTAATGCTTGACCTGTTGCAAATTGAACTTCAAAAGGCTGCTTGACCAAGGGCTTTTCAACCCTAAATCTTGAAGCCCCAAGAAGTCCATATACATAAAGATTAGCAATCTTAGAACCGCTGCAAAGACATCTCTCATTATCTTTAAAGGCCACCTGTCTGTGGCCGACTTTAAATCAAATGAGAAAACATCTTTACTATGTAAAACCTTAAAGGAGCTTGTTGATCATAAGTTCCATCGAAAGGTATACGATGTAAGACTTTCATACACCAATCATGGAAAGGTTTCAACGTTGATTGCTTTGAATGATTACCAATCGCAAACTACGTTTACCCGATCCTGATAACACTGCAGCGATCCTACCAATACCGATCTCACTAAACGGAGAGTCAAGATACTTATCAGGTTCAAAATATTGATCCTCAGCTGTGACAACATCATCAAAGATTTTCTTATTAGAATATAATCTCCAGATGGATAGATGAAATCCCAATATGGGACCCATAATCGGCTATAACCCAAAAGACCAGAAGTCTGAGGATTATACACGAAATTCTAGTACTCACTTAAGAAGAGTGTCATGATATTCCTATTACTTGGAGTATCATCGATACCTTCTCGAGAGGGTACCGCCTTCCATGTTGGTTCCCACTTTACAGTTGGGTTAACAGGAATATTAACATACTCTGGAACATATGCACGCATTAGCGCTGCACAGCTATCAGAAATCTTTTTTATAAGATCCTGCGCACCCTCCATAAAACAGGGAGGATCGACGATAGACAGAAAAGTGTCAACACTTACTTGATTTGCCAATGTTATTATTTTATGAAGGGTAAACCAAGATAAATACATCTTGATTAACCTATCCGCCTTATCGTCTTTTCTCATAATCATCCTTCGATGAAAGGATGGAATTATGAGGGGCAAACCACAGCGTGACAAGGCTACCGAAGTTCCATCTTCATAGACGAACTTCTGAGAAGCCCGATATCTCATTGTAAACACTTGTGCTTGTTTAAGGTACAGTGCTACAAATAAGAGACCAGACTTCCTTTTTAGCCTAATCACTTCTTTGGAAAACAAATAAGCTGCTATGGAAATCTCAGTATTGTGACAACCAAAGATGATGGTTGAAGCCCTTAATAAGAGCTGAATACACCATCGAGGGCCCCCTTTCATCTTTTGATTTCGCTCGATTGTCTTTTTTGTCGTCATCGCCGGACTGCAATTTCTTCCATTAATTCTTTCTATATACTATACTGCTTTCGAGCTTTCTCTAGTCAAAGCAAGCAGTAGCCTCTTGTCGATCCACTCGCATTAGTGGCGAAAGGAAAGGTTTTCTGTTGTCTCTATTCATTTATTGGGACAGAAAGGGAAAATGAATCAACTATCGTTCCCTCGATCCTCCCGACCTCCCTATTCAGAAGAGCCGATATCCGCTTTCTAATCACCTCTCTTTACGGCATAGCATCAGATGGGAACTTTCATCTCGTAGGTGTGTGAACGGCTTTCGCTTGATCTAATAAGGATCTCTTATTTTATTCATTAGCCAAACAAAGATAGTGCTTCTTTGGTGATCTCTCTTCTCTTAAGAAATTTCTGGTCCACATAAGCATCCATGGTTCCAGTGTCGAAGTAGAAGCTCTGCTGTATACGGCTGCCCTCCCTCCCTTTTTTGGATTTGTACGAAGTGCTGAGGATCGCCCAAAGCACAGGAACGCAGTCACTTAATAAATTGTTTAGGTAAGGAGAGGTTGAGCTATAGGCCGCTTCCGGTCATACTTCCTCCCCGCAACCGCCTACTTTGATTGAGTCAAATGCTCTTTCATAAAGAACCTTTCCCGGGGCGAAGTCCTGGAGGAGCATCTCAAGGGTTCATCTCGGAATCCATTCATATAGGCTAGGCGAGTTCCTATTTAAAAGTAAATTTATCACAATGAGATTTTTCAATAGTGTTCTCTCTGCAATCGTGAAGAGGTTTATCAGCGAAGTCTGCCACAGGCTTCTGGTTTTCGAACACCTTTTGTGGAAGATACTTCTTCTGTTTTTCAGTATGAGTGGCGCCTATACAAAGCAAAGTCTTTCGTCCATCAGAATCGTCAATTGATCTTATGAGTCAGTCTTTTCTGACTTCTCTGGCAGGTCTTCTACAGATTAGCCTTTGAAGGCGATCTTTGGACTTTGAGCCTGGAATCTACTGCCTCAGGTGCTGAACTGGTCCATTCTGGATTTTTGATGACCGGTTCTTTGTCGGAGTTCCCGGTAGGTAGATCTGACTACAGGGACGGCAGTGACTTCTCTGTATGGCTGCGTGGGAGGAAGATTGGATAGTCAGTTATCCTTCCTTCAGTGACTATCCATTCTGACTGTTGTCGTGCTGCGGCTGAGGTCTCCTGGCTGTCACGTCAGTCAAAAAAGGCTCTCTTGTGTATGTATTCTTCATACCATGCTCGTAGCCATTTTTCTCGATATCGTTTTCGATCATCAATAGAGATATCATTCACCCATTGCTCTCTTCTGGGATCTTCGTTGTACGGCACTCTCGTGTACCTTCATCTCTTGGCTCCGCATAAGTGTCTTTTCCACTGTGAAGTGGACTGCAGGTACTATGGATCCTCTGTCGTCTTGTTTATGATAGCATTTATATTAATAGTCTCTTCAGTCTGCAAGATTTTTTTACCTTTGGTACGGAAGATTGATTGGTGGCAAGTTATGTGCCAAAGATTCAAGCTTTTTCACCCCTGCTCTCTTGCTCTGTGGTCATCTGTCCATGCTAGAGGATTCTTCTTTTTCATGAGCTTGAAGAAGAAAATTCTTTATCTGGTCATTGTTTTCAATAACCCCGTGATTTTAGCTTCTTTGGATGCCTCATAAGAGCTCTTTTCAAATCGTACAATTTATGTAAAGCCGGGAAAAAGCTTCTAACTTGGTTTGGCCTCATAAGTGAGAACTTCCAATTGCTCCATTTGCGCGGGAATCTTTCTAATCCAATTAGGAGAGATGGTACTGGGAGTCAGTTGAAGCGCTTCAGTAGTATGGCTTGGCACGTGTGATGGGGTTGTTCGCTTCTTGCGTGCCTTCCGTGAGCTGCGCTAAACCTTTTCATATCATAGGGAGAAGGGATTCACTATCTCTATCTCGGAAGTGGCTTCCTAGCCCCCCCTTTTACCCAGTGGGGGAGAGCTACAATACGATACGAACTCTTATGGGTTCCCTCAACCGGAGAGTAAAAATAATCACCTGTTCTTTATGGGTTCTCTCTGTCATTACCCTTATGAAAGGAAGGGTGATGATCCGCTTCACCTACGAGATTATGCCGCAGGGAAGATTATCGAATCAGAAGGAAGGAGAAAAGACTGCTGAGGTAGTAGGTCTGAGAAGGTTTGTTAACATTAACAAAAGTACACTACCTATTTGTATTTGAATTGCCTCTTCTCCTTATTATTGATTGAACGAAAGATAAAGAAAAGAAAAGACTATTATAAATGATTAACCGCCCTTAGAACGAACCTAAAGGCCCTCTGGTAACCTTTCTATTTTATCATATTAAAAAATAGCCTTCTATTGCTCTTTAGTGGTTAGCTTACCCTTTCACCTAAGATTTGATGCCCTAGGGTCGACTATCGATCACTTTTGAGAAGATGCTAGGAGAAAATGGCCTAGGATGTTGGTCTTCTAAGCTATTTATCAAAAATGAACTCTTCAATTTACCTATGAGATGAGAGAAGTTATCGGAAGCCATTCTTGTTTGGTTTTTTCTTATCTTAATAGAGCTTCTTCTTTATTTAGCTTACTTATTAATCAAGCAAGAGATTCTCTTCTCTTAAGAAAATTATTGGTATGAGATTCACTACAGGAAATGAACACTAGTGATATGCTTAACACATGTCATTTGCAGTTGACTTGACCTTATAATATCCATTTGGATAAGCTGACGACAAGAATTTCAATCATTTTTGAATGTGACTTGAAAGACCTTAATTCAAGGGAGTGGAATGAGTAGATTTCCGGGTAAATATATGCTCCTTACGCGGTATGCAGTGGTTTCCTTTGCTAATATCTCTATATATCTTATCTCGTCATATTATTGTGTAAATTGGTGTATATAGTTTGAATTTGCTATAAGGCATATTTGAAACGGGTATTGGCCAGTTTAGTTATAACACATCTTGGACAGTTTGTTTACACGTATAGGGTAGTTTTTCTTATAGTGTGTACACCGGCCTTTTTTGTTAGTGTGTTTACTCGGCTAGTTTATTGAGGAGCCTTTATCGCGAAACCTTGAATGCTCTTTTTCTCCGTGCTCGTGCAATCAATTTTTTTGCATAGTTGTGCGCTCTGCTTGCGTACTAAAGCCTTCATTTTCTTCTTCTCTACGATCGGATCGGGTCAACTATAATTATAATATAAAAGAGAAGAAGCTTTCTTCAGTTCGCAAATGAAATCTCTCTTATTTCCCATGCTTTCCGTTGGTCAACAACCAACCAAACCTCTTGTTTTTCACTATACTCGTACAGGAATTTTATTCTGTCTGGAGGGAATCATCGGTTCTCAATCAAGAATGCCTCAACTAGATAAATTCACTTATTTCACACAATTCTTCTGGTCATGCCTTTTCCTCTTTACTTTCTATATTGCCATATGCAATGATGGAGATGGAGTACTTGGGATCAGCAGAATTCTAAAACTACGGAACCAACTGGTTTCACACCGGGAGAACAACATCCGGAGGAACGACCCCAACAGTTTGGAAGATATCTTGAGAAAAGGTTTTAGCACCGGTGTTTCCTATATGTACTCCAGTTTATTCGAAGTATCCCAATGGTGTAACGCCGTCGACTTATTGGGAAAAAGCAAGAAGATCACTTTAATCTCTTGTTTCGGAGAACTAAGTGGCTCACGAGGAATGGAAAGAAATATATTCTATTTGATTTCGAAGTCCTCATATAGCACTTCTTCCAATCCTGGATGGGGGATCACTTGTAGGAATGACATAATGCTAATCCATGTTCTACACGGCCAAGGAAGCATCGGTTTTTAATCTCATTATGAAGTGAAGCGGAAAATGAAACTTTCTTTAAAATGAAAAAGTTTTTGCAACAATAACTTTTATTCCATTCCTATTAAGACTGAGACTTGTCTATTCCGGAAAGAGAAGAGTAACTTAGCTACCAGAGCAGAAGAGATTCAAGCTATAATAATTTATTCTTATTCTCTATCGCTTGAATTATCCGTCTCTGGCGATACAACTCCCAACATTTATCAAGGTAACCCATGATTTCGGAAAGCCACTTTGCAGTTCTTCCACATTCTTTTCATCAAAGAGTTCTAAGTTATTTAGAAGAAGTTTAATATTTTCACAGGAAAGATAGCCGAAACTAGCAGTTATATTTCTCTTCTCTTTCGTCCCTTTACTTGGGCTAATTTCTATGCTTACACTATAACTATGGCTCACAAGGAGGCCCTGGTCCTGACTAAGGAATGGGATCCCCGTACTTTTCCTATTTTCTTTCTTCTTTCTTTCATGTCGAGCTTTCGAAAGCCACTGGGGAGGGAGAATGAACGATCGACTGCTAAAGATCTTGAATAAAGCATTGATAGCTTTGCTTTGCAGAGGATAAAAACTTTGATTCTTCCCGAAGGTCTTCCTTGCATGCTGAAGTGAACAGGGGCGGTACCAACTACGACTAGAAAGCGGTCACTCCTGTCAATGAATACCATTCATAGCTGTCCATATTAGTAACATAGCCGTAACGACTTTGTTTTACTGCTCGAGGTGGTGATAGCAACTATTTACTTAATTAGTTGCTTGCATAATGTTCTTCCTATTTGTATTTGTTTTCTCGGCTTTCTTCTGCCGAACCGAACGAAGACAGTTTATCTCCCCTCTTATTGCACTGATCTCTTCTCTTTCACTCTCTTTCTTCATTCAGGAAAGGTGAAGATTGAATCGGGAACAGAAAACGAAGCAGGAACAGACTTGTCCTTTGGTCGAGTTTGCTTCACTTCCTGAGCCCTCACCACTTCCTGCGACAGCTAACAAGGGGCATTTAGGACAACTCGTTCATTTAGCACAACTTCATTCCGCTCGGGCCTCTCTTTGGAGAGTCCCTTATTTCCAATCAATAAATATAGTGCTGGCTCGCTATTCATATTATTTCTGCTTGGCCGGTACCAAGAACTCCATTTTCAATGAATTCTTGGTCTGGGCGCTTAGCAGCCCCTACTTTCACATTTCTTCCTATAAAACTACTTGGTCTACTTCCATTTAGACTGAGATGGCTTCTCTTTCGACGGATTGATCCGGACTTCCCCATTCGCAGGAAAGAAAAGACCTGAATCCTACTGAAGCTGCTAACATAGACTGAGCAGATATTGACCTATGAGATTTGTACACTTCGGCTTGGAACCTTCCTTTGGTTCGTGCTCGCACGGGCCGTTTCCCTGCCAATCTCGAATTCGAATCT